ATAGAGTATGGTGTAGATCAACCGGAAGAAGTATGTATAAAAGTATTTGCTCCAAGGAGTAACCCTAGAATTCCGTCTGTTTTCTGGGTTTGGAAAAGTGCGGATTTTCAAGAACGAGAATCTTATGACATGTTGGGAATCTCTTATGAGAATCATCCACGACTGAAACGTATCTTAATGCCCGAAAGTTGGATAGGGTGGCCTTTACGTAAGGATTACATTGCCCCCAATTTTTATGAAATACAAGACGCTCATTGAATGATAAGAAACTAATTACAACTTCGAATATTCAAGGAAGATTTGTACATTCTCTGCTAGCTCAAACAGAGGAATTGAGGTTTCATTCGTATTCTTATGGATAGGCTAATAAATAAAAAGAAATAAAAGACAATACATCATTGAGATTCTCGATTTTTGAAGAGACTTTTTTTTATTTTATTTCGGACGAGCCGAGACAATAGGATCAACAACAAGGGTTCTGTACCGTGAACTTTGTATCGCGCACATCACTTAGACGAACTCTAGAGAGTCACATAGAAGGGAATGAAGAAACGGAATATGAAAGAGAATACAAAGAAATAAATGAAAGGGGATCGGATTCTATTTCTACTGTAGCTGAGATGAGTCTTGGTTATTTCTATCCTTGAACTCCTCTAGACCAGACTTTTGGTTGGTCCTTTCAACCAACTATTTTAATCTTTTAATTATTTAATTAAATATGTATGAAGTATTAACATTCTTTTTGAATGTGAGGAGCCACGGCGTGAACAAATAAAAAAGAAGAGGAAAGATAATCAAATTTTTTCTTTTACTTCATTATAATAATAATAGACTCTTTGCTCATCTAAAAACTATAAAATAAATACAAAATAGAAAAAAAAAGAAAAAAATAAAGAGAGGGTTTACTTCTAGATACCTAGCTAGCTAAGTACGTATTATGTCGATCCATATCAATTAATTTGTAGAGTAGATACTCATACAAATTAATCATATGCCAGGAACCAGATTTGAACTGGTGACACGAGGATTTTCAGTCCTCTGCTCTACCAACTGAGCTATCCCGACCATTACCAACGCATTATCCTCATAATACTAGATGACTTAGGTCTATGTCAATTAAAAATGAAAACAAAAAAACGAAAAAGTATTAAATAAAAAGTCTCGAACTTGGATCTTCGAAAGGAAGACTTTGGAAATTTCGATATGAGTAATCATATGGATTATGAATCATTCAAATAGGTATTCCTTGCTCAAGAGTGTTGATTTGTACGTATATCATATATCACAATATATCACAAGACTTGTGATAAGAGAACAAAATTCTGCTAGGATAGGGTTGTAAAATGGAAAAGAGTAGGATGAATGAGAAACATAAGGAATTTTGAACCACTAACAAAAAGGGTAGGATAAAATACCAAACGGGCTTTTTGGCGTTGGGGATAGAGGGACTTGAACCCTCACGATTTTTAAAGTCGACGGATTTTCCTCTTACTATAAATTTCATTGTTGTCCGTATTGATATTGACATGTAGAACGGGACTCTATCTTTATTCTCGTCCGATTAATCAGTTTTTCAAAAGATTTATCAGACTATGGAGTGAATGATTTGATTAATGAATATTCTATTCGATTCTTTCTTCAACTTGGAATTAATTCACAACAATTCTTTTTATTTTTCATAAAAATTGATTTTGCATATAACTAAAAAAAAAAATACGGGTTCAGGTCGTCTTTTTTGAAATAGTTTTTCATTAGTATACCTATTTATTTTATTTTATATAGGTATATCTTGTTATATAGGTATATCTTGCATCCTTTCTGGAGTTTCGATATAAGGATTCCTTTACCAACAGTCAACCCCATTTGTTAGAATAGCTCCCATTGAGTCTCTGCACCTATCCTTTTTTTATTATTCTCGCTTGCTGAACCTTTGTTGATTTTTGTAAAATGTTTCTTTTCGTAAAATAATAGGATTTGGCTCAGGATTACCCATTTTTCATTCCAGGGTTTCTCTGAATTTGAAAGTTATCACTTAGTAGGTTTCCATACCAAGGCTCAATCCAATCCAATTAAGTCCGTAGCGTCTACCAATTTCGCCATATCCCCTTTGTGTCTTGAGATTAGGATCTCATTAGGATGCCCTTCCTTCCCCCTTTCTTTCATTTATTTATTTTCTTTCTTTTTATGTGAAACCATTGAATTTAGTAGATTTAGTAGATATAGATACTGATTCTTATATCGAAGGGTCTTTACCTATTTTATTTCTTGTTTGTTTATCTTCTTTCGTCTCTAGCGGAGACCCGTATTTATTTGGTCCAATCAGAAAATATTTTATCATTTCTGTATTCGCAATTCAATATAGATGGATATTCCATAACATATATATGCCCCTCTTACTCTCAGTTTTTTCAGGCAATTTGGTGGAATACTCGAACGGTCGATTCTTTTTTTTTCGTCTTAGCTTCCGCCTTTATGAATGAAAACAAAAGAAAGGAGTCTC